GTTTACGTAGCTTAATTTAAAGCATGGCACTGAAGATGCTAAAATGAAAATTAAATTTTTTCCGCGAACACACAAGGTTTGGTCCTGGCCTTAGTGTTAATTGTAACTAAAATTATACATGCGAGTTTCAGCCTTCCCGTGAAAATGCCCTAACTATTCTATTAAATAATTAGGAGCTGATATCAGGCACACACACGTAGCCCAGGACATCTTGCTTAGCCACACCCCCAAGGGACTTCAGCAGTAATTAACATTGATTTATGAGCGCAAGCTTGAATCAGTTAAAGTTAACAGAGTTGGTTAATCTCGTGCCAGCCACCGCGGTTATACGAGTAACTCATATTAACACACCCCGGCGTAAAGAGTGATTAAAGAATGATCTCTAACAACTAAAGTTTAGACCTCATAAAGCTGTTATATGCATCTATGAATGGGACAAACAATAACGAAAGTGACTTTATATAATAAGAAACCCTTGATATCACGACAGTTAGGACCTAAACTAGGATTAGATACCCTATTATACCTAACCATAAACTTAGACAATATTTTACCCTATTGTTCGCCAGAGTACTACAAGCGCTAGCTTAAAACCCAAAGGACTTGGCGGTATCCCACACCCACCTAGAGGAGCCTGTTCTATAACCGATAATCCCCGTTCAACCTCACCACTTCTTGCCATTACCGTCTATATACCGCCGTCGTCAGCCCACCCTGTGAAGGACTAAAAGTAAGCAAAAAGAATAAACCTTCAAAACGTCAGGTCGAGGTGTAACAAATGAAGTGGAAAGAAATGGGCTACATTTTTTCCCAAAAACATACGAACGATATACTGAAAAAATATCTAAAGGTGGATTTAACAGTAAGAGAAGATTAGAATACTTCCCTGAAACCGGCTCTGGGATAAGCACACACCGCCCGTCACTCTCCTCAAAACTTAACCCATTCTTATATAAATATATTTTTCCAATAAGAGGAGGCAAGTCGTAACATGGTAAGTGTACTGGAAAGTGCACTTGGAATCAAAATGTGGCTAAATTAGTAAAGCACCTCCCTTACACCGAGAAGACATCCGTGCAACTCGGATCATTTTGAACCTTAAAGCTAGCCTATATATTAATTCAACTAAACCTTATATATCTAACTCACACCATAATTTCAAACTAAAACATTTTAATTTTTTAGTATGGGCGACAGAACAAAAATCTCAGCGCAATAGCTCATGTACCGCAAGGGAAAGCTGAAAAAGAAATGAAATAAATTATTAAAGTATCAAAAAGCAGAGATTATTCCTCGTACCTTTTGCATCATGATTTAGCTAGAAAAACTAGGCAAAAAGATCTTAAGTCTACCTTCCCGAAACTAAACGAGCTACTCCGAAGCAGCATAATAGAGCCAACCCGTCTCTGTGGCAAAAGAGTGGGAAGACTTTCGAGTAGAGGTGAAAAGCCTATCGAGTTTAGTGATAGCTGGTTACCCAAAAAAAGAACTTCAGTTCTGCATTAATTCTCTATTACCTAAATAAGACCCACTCGTCAAAGAAACATATAAGAATTAATAGTTATTTAGAAGAGGTACAGCTCTTCTAAAATTAGATACAACTCTTTAAGGTGGGAATTGATCATAATTATTAAGGTTAAACCCTCAGTGGGCCTAAAAGCAGCCATCTGTTAAGCAAGCGTCACAGCTCCAGCCCAACAATCAAACCTATAATCTAGATACTCACTCACAACCCCCTTTATTCTATTGGGTTATTTTATAAAAATATAAAAGAACTTATGCTAAAATGAGTAATAAGAGAATAAACCTCTCCCGACACAAGTGTACATCAGAAAGAATTAAATCACTGACAATTAAACGATCCCAAACTGAGGTTATTATATAACCCAATTATTAACCAGAAAATCCTATTACTTTATTCGTTAACCCTACACAGGAGTGTTACTAGGAAAGATTAAAAGAAAATAAAGGAACTCGGCAAACACAAACTCCGCCTGTTTACCAAAAACATCGCCTCTTGTTAAACTATAAGAGGTCCCGCCTGCCCTGTGATATATTTAACGGCCGCGGTATTTTGACCGTGCAAAGGTAGCGTAATCACTTGTCTTTTAAATGAAGACCTGTATGAAAGGCATCACGAGAGTTTAACTGTCTCTATTTTCTAATCAATGAAATTGATATATTCGTGCAGAAGCGAATATAATAACATTAGACGAGAAGACCCTATGGAGCTTCTAACACTTAAATTAATTATGTAAACTTATACCTCTCAGGACATAAACAAAATATATAATATTCCTAATTTAACTGTTTTGGTTGGGGTGACCGAGGGGAAAAACAAAACCCCCCCATCGATCGAGTACTAAGTACTTGAAAACTAGAATGACAATTCTAATTAATAAAAATTTTATCGAAAAATGACCCAGACTTGTCTGATCAATGAACCAAGTTACCCTAGGGATAACAGCGCAATCCTTTCTCAGAGTCCCTATCGAAGAAAGGGTTTACGACCTCGATGTTGGATCAGGACATCCTAATGGTGCAACCGCTATTAAGGGTTCGTTTGTTCAACGATTAATAGTCCTACGTGATCTGAGTTCAGACCGGAGAAATCCAGGTCAGTTTCTATCTATGAATATACTTTTCCTAGTACGAAAGGACCGGAAAAGTAGGGCCAATACTATTGGTATGCCCTATTTTCATCTATTGAATAAAACTAAAATAGATAAGAAAAGATCACCCAAAACCCAAGAACAGGGTTGTTGAGGTGGCAGAGCCTGGTAAATGCAAAAGACCTAAGTCCTTTAATTCAGAGGTTCAAATCCTCTCCTCAATTATGCTTCAAACCACCTTACTCTATTTAATTAATCCTTTAATATATATTATCCCAATCCTCTTAGCCACAGCTTTTCTTACATTAATTGAACGAAAAATTCTCGGCTATATACAACTCCGAAAAGGCCCAAACATCGTTGGACCTTATGGTCTTCTCCAACCTATTGCAGATGGCCTAAAATTATTTATTAAAGAACCAATTCGTCCATCAGCCTCTTCTCCTTTCCTATTCCTTATTACTCCAACAATAGCCCTCACCCTAGCTTTACTCATATGAATACCCCTCCCCCTCCCTTATTCAATTATTAACCTTAACCTAGGCCTACTATTTATTCTAGCAATCTCAAGCCTTACCGTATATACTATTTTAGGATCCGGATGAGCATCTAACTCAAAATATGCTCTAATAGGGGCACTACGTGCTGTAGCACAAACTATTTCCTATGAAGTAAGTCTAGGGCTTATTCTTCTCTCAATAATTATATTTGCCGGAGGGTATACTCTCCATACATTTAACCTCACCCAAGAAGCCATCTGACTTCTTATTCCAGGATGACCATTAGCCCTAATATGATATATCTCAACCTTAGCTGAAACCAATCGAGCCCCATTTGACATAACAGAAGGAGAATCAGAACTAGTATCAGGATTTAACATCGAATATGCAGGAGGCCCATTCGCTTTGTTTTTCTTAGCTGAGTACACCAATATTTTACTAATAAACACCCTATCAGTTATCTTATTTATAGGAACCTCTTACAACCCTCTCTTTCCACAAACCTCCACACTCAGTCTCATAATAAAAGCCACACTACTAACATTTATTTTCCTATGAATTCGAGCATCATATCCCCGCTTCCGCTATGACCAACTTATACATTTAGTTTGAAAAAACTTCCTGCCCTTAACCCTAGCAATTATCCTATGACATATAGCCCTACCACTCGCCATAACAAGCTTGCCCCCTATTACTTAGGAAATGTGCCTGAACTAAAGGATCACTTTGATAGAGTGAATTATGAAAGTTAAAGCCTCTCCATTTCCTCCTAGAAAAATAGAACTTGAACCTATACCTGAGAGATCAAAACCCTCCGTGCTTCCCATTACACCACCTTCTAAGTAAAGTCAGCTAAATAAAGCTTTTGGGCCCATACCCCAACCATGTTGGTTAAAATCCTTCCTTTACTAATGAACCCTACTGTACTAACCACCCTAATTTCAAGTTTAGGCTTAGGTACTACCCTCACATTTATTGGATCACATTGACTCTTAGTATGAATAGGCCTTGAAATTAATACCTTAGCTATTATTCCCCTTATAATTCATCAACACCACCCCCGAGCAGTAGAAGCTACTACAAAATATTTTATTATTCAAGCAACTGCCTCTGCCTTATTATTATTTGCCAGCATCATAAATGCCTGAACCTCAGGTGAATGAAGTTTAATTGAGATAATTAATCCAACATCTGCCACACTAGCAACAATCGCACTCGCCCTAAAAATTGGTCTTGCACCTCTACACTTCTGATTACCCGAAGTCCTTCAAGGTCTAAACCTAACCACAGGCCTTATCTTATCAACCTGACAAAAACTAGCCCCCTTCGCTATTCTCCTTCAACTTTATCCTATGCTTAACCCCAATCTATTACTATTCTTAGGTATCCTCTCAACAATTATTGGAGGATGAGGAGGACTTAATCAAACACAGCTACGAAAAATCCTAGCCTACTCATCAATTGCTAATCTCGGATGAATAATTACAATTCTACATTATGCACCTAACCTAACTATCCTTAACCTCTCGCTCTATATTGTTATAACACTTACAACCTTCCTTTTATTTAAAATCTTTAACTCAACTAAAATTAATTCCATCTCCTCATCATCAACCAAATCCCCCTCACTATCTATTATCGCCTTACTAACCCTTCTTTCTCTAGGGGGACTTCCACCCCTCTCAGGCTTTATACCTAAATGATTAATTTTACAAGAATTAACAAAACAAAGCTTACTTATCCCAGCCCTCATTATAGCCCTCATATCCCTCCTCAGTTTATTTTTCTATTTACGCCTATGCTATGCTACAACACTAACCATAAACCCAAACCCAATCAATATATTATCTTCTTGACGAACAAAATTTGATTACCCAACCTTAACTTTATTAACCTCAACCACCCTATCCATTCTACTCCTTCCTCTCACACCCACCATCTTCACACTTACTTCGTAGAAATTTAGGTTAATAGCAGACCAAAAGCCTTCAAAGCTTTAAGTAGAAGTGAAAATCCTCTAATTTCTGCTAAGATTTGCAAGACTTTATCTCACATCTTCTGAATGCAACTCAGATACTTTCATTAAGCTAAAACCTTCTAGATAGACAGGCCTTGATCCTATAAAATCTTAGTTAACAGCTAAGCGTTCAACCCAGCAAACTTCTATCTATGCTTTCTCCCGCCGCCATAAACAAAGGCGGGAGAAAGCCCCGGGAGGGGATAACCTCCGTTTTTGGATTTGCAATCCAACGTAAACAACTACTTCAGGGCTCTGATAAGAAAAGGATTTTAACCTCTGTAAACGGAGCTACAATCCGCCGCTTAACTCAGCCATCTTACCTGTGGCAATTAATCGTTGACTATTTTCTACCAACCACAAAGATATTGGCACCCTTTATCTGATTTTTGGTGCATGAGCAGGAATAGTTGGAACAGCCCTGAGTCTTTTAATTCGAGCTGAATTAGGGCAACCAGGTTCTCTCTTAGGTGATGATCAGATTTATAATGTAATTGTAACCGCCCATGCTTTTGTAATAATCTTTTTTATGGTTATACCAATTATAATTGGTGGCTTCGGAAACTGACTAGTTCCTCTAATAATTGGAGCCCCAGATATAGCTTTTCCACGAATAAATAATATAAGTTTCTGACTTCTTCCTCCTTCCTTTCTTCTTCTCCTTGCTTCTGCTGGAGTAGAAGCTGGAGCAGGCACTGGTTGAACAGTTTACCCTCCCTTGGCAAGTAATTTAGCCCATGCTGGGCCGTCCGTTGACTTAGCTATTTTCTCTCTTCATTTAGCTGGAATTTCATCAATCTTGGCCTCAATTAACTTTATCACAACTATTATTAATATAAAACCCCCGGCTATCTCTCAATATCAAACACCGCTATTCGTTTGATCAATTCTTGTAACTACTATCCTTCTTCTCCTCTCACTCCCAGTTCTTGCAGCAGGTATTACAATATTACTTACAGATCGTAACCTCAACACTACATTCTTCGACCCTGCAGGTGGAGGTGATCCAATCCTATATCAACACCTATTCTGATTTTTCGGACATCCTGAAGTTTATATCTTAATTCTTCCTGGCTTCGGAATAATTTCACATGTAGTAGCTTACTATTCAGGTAAAAAAGAACCATTCGGATATATGGGCATGGTTTGAGCAATAATAGCAATCGGCCTACTTGGTTTCATTGTATGAGCCCATCATATGTTTACAGTAGGAATAGACGTAGATACTCGAGCCTATTTCACCTCTGCAACAATAATTATTGCCATTCCTACAGGTGTAAAAGTCTTTAGCTGATTAGCTACTCTTCATGGAGGAACTATTAAATGAGACACCCCCTTACTCTGAGCCTTAGGGTTTATTTTCCTTTTCACAGTAGGTGGTTTAACAGGAATTGTTCTAGCTAATTCCTCATTAGATATTGTTCTCCATGATACTTATTATGTAGTAGCCCACTTCCATTATGTTCTTTCAATAGGAGCAGTTTTTGCCATCATGGCGGGCTTTATTCACTGATTTCCCTTAATTTCAGGCTTCACCCTCCATCAAACCTGAACAAAAATCCAATTTACTGTTATATTTATTGGAGTAAATTTAACTTTCTTTCCTCAACATTTCTTAGGTCTTGCAGGTATACCACGACGATATTCAGATTATCCAGATGCATATACCTTATGAAATGTAGTTTCATCAATTGGCTCTCTAATTTCTCTTGTTGCTGTTATCATATTATTATTTATTATTTGAGAAGCTTTCGCCTCAAAACGAGAAGTCTTATCTGTAGAACTTCCACATATAAATGTAGAATGATTACATGGGTGCCCCCCTCCCTACCACACCTATGAAGAACCAGCCTTCGTTCAAATTCAACGACCGTCTTTCTAACAAGAAAGGAAGGAATCGAACCCCCATATACTGGTTTCAAGCCAGCCACATTACCACTCTGTCACTTTCTTCATAAGATACTAGTAAAAACATTATACTATCTTGTCAGGACAGAGTTGTAAGTTCAACCCTTACGTATCTTAACTTATAATGGCACACCCCTCACAATTAGGATTCCAAGATGCAGCCTCCCCAGTCATGGAAGAACTCATTCACTTCCATGACCATACACTAATAATCGTATTTTTAATTAGCACTTTAGTTCTTTACATCATTACAGCAATAGTAACAACTAAACTTACAAATAAATATATCCTTGATTCTCAAGAAGTTGAAATCGTCTGAACTATTCTTCCTGCTATCATTCTTATCATAATTGCCCTTCCATCGCTACGAATCTTATATCTTATAGATGAAATTAATGATCCCCACTTAACCATTAAAGCTATAGGACATCAATGATATTGAAGCTATGAATATACAGATTACGAAGATCTATCGTTTGACTCTTATATAATCCAAACCCAAGACTTAACCCCAGGTCAATTCCGTTTATTAGAAACAGACCATCGTATAGTAGTACCTATAGAATCACCTATTCGAATTTTAGTATCAGCAGAAGATGTCTTACACTCATGAGCTGTTCCAGCCCTAGGCGTAAAAATAGATGCTGTCCCAGGACGACTTAACCAAACTGCCTTTATTATTTCACGCCCTGGTGTTTATTATGGCCAATGTTCAGAAATTTGTGGGGCCAACCACAGCTTCATACCTATCGTAGTAGAAGCAGTTCCTTTAGAACACTTCGAAGCCTGATCTTCATCAATATTAGAAGAAACATCATTAAGAAGCTAAGTAGGGTCTAGCATTAGCCTTTTAAGCTAAACCTTGGTGATTCCCAACCACCCTTAATGATATGCCTCAATTAAACCCTAATCCATGATTTCTAATCTTATTATTTTCATGAATAGTTTTCCTTACTATTATACCAAACAAAACTATAGGTCATTTATTTAATAATGAACCCACCCTAAAAGATACTGAAAAACCAAAACCTAACCCTTGAAACTGACCATGATTATAAGCTTCTTCGATCAATTCCTAAGCCCGTCACTTATCGGAATTCCTCTTATTACTTTAGCAATTTTAATCCCATGATTAACCTTTCCAACCCCAACTAACCGTTGATTAAATAACCGACTAATTACTCTCCAAGCTTGGTTTATTAATCGCTTTACATATCAACTCATACAACCAATTAATATAGGAGGACATAAATGAGCTATACTCTTTACAACTTTAATATTATTTCTTATTACCATTAATCTCCTAGGACTCCTTCCATATACATTTACCCCTACAACACAACTTTCCTTAAATATAGCATTTGCTATTCCATTATGATTTACAACTGTCCTGATTGGTATATTAAATCAACCTACCATTACTCTAGGCCACCTTCTTCCAGAAGGAACACCAACCCCCTTAGTCCCCATTCTTATTATTATCGAAACTATTAGTCTATTTATCCGCCCTTTAGCCTTAGGAGTTCGATTAACCGCTAACCTAACAGCAGGTCACCTACTAATACAACTAATCGCTACCGCAACATTTATTCTTTTAACAATTATACCAACCGTAGCCCTCTTAACTTCCACAATCTTATTCTTACTAATAATATTAGAAGTAGCCGTAGCAATAATTCAAGCATATGTATTTGTACTCCTACTAAGTCTATATTTACAAGAAAATGTTTAATGGCTCACCAAGCACATGCATACCATATAGTAGATCCAAGCCCATGACCTCTCACAGGAGCCATTGCTGCTCTTCTTATAACATCAGGCCTAGCCGTCTGATTTCATTTCCATTCACTCCTTCTTCTCTATCTAGGATTAACTCTTCTCTTTTTAACTATAATTCAATGATGACGTGATATTATTCGAGAAGGAACATTCCAAGGTCATCACACCCCCCCAGTTCAAAAAGGTCTTCGTTATGGAATAATTCTATTTATTACATCAGAAATCTTTTTCTTTTTAGGTTTTTTCTGAGCCTTTTACCACTCTAGTCTTGCACCTACCCCTGAATTAGGTGGATGTTGACCACCAACAGGAATTAATCCCCTAGACCCATTCGAGGTTCCACTTTTAAACACCACAGTTCTTTTAGCTTCAGGAGTAACCGTAACTTGAGCCCACCATAGTTTAATAGAAGGTAACCGAAAAGAAGCCACCCAAGCCCTTACCCTAACCATTATTCTAGGAACTTATTTTACATCTCTCCAAGCCATAGAATATTATGAAGCACCCTTTACTATTGCTGACGGAATTTATGGAACAACATTCTACGTTGCCACAGGATTTCACGGCCTCCATGTTATTATTGGTTCAACATTCTTAGCAGTTTGTCTATTACGACAAATTCAATTCCACTTTACATCACAACATCACTTTGGTTTTGAAGCTGCAGCATGATACTGACACTTCGTAGATGTTGTGTGATTATTCCTTTATGTATCCATCTATTGATGAGGCTCATAATTGCTTTTCTAGTATAAATTAGTACAAGTGATTTCCAATTACTTAATCTTGGTCAAAACCCAAGGAAAAGTAATGAACCTCATCATATCATCTGTCGCAACTACGGCCCTGGTTTCCCTAATACTTGCTTTAATTGCATTTTGATTACCATTATTAAATCCAGATAATGAAAAACTATCCCCCTATGAATGTGGTTTTGATCCACTAGGAAATGCTCGCCTCCCTTTCTCCTTACGTTTCTTCTTAGTAGCAATCTTATTTCTCTTATTTGATTTAGAAATTGCTCTTCTCTTACCACTACCTTGAGGAAATCAATTAATAATACCACTATCTACACTTTTTTGAGCAGCAATAATTCTAATTTTACTCACCTTAGGCCTTATTTATGAATGATCACAAGGAGGACTTGAATGAGCAGAATAGATGTTTAGTCTAAATCAAGACCACTAATTTCGGCTTAGTAAACTATGGTGAAAACCCATAAACATCCTATGTCTCCTATATATTTCAGTTTCACCTCAGCATTTATCTTAGGCCTTATAGGCCTTACATTTAATCGCTCTCACCTCTTATCCGCCTTATTATGTCTTGAAGGTATAATACTTACCCTCTTCATTACAACCGCAATTTGATCTATAACACTAAACTCTACCTCTAGTTCTATTATGCCTATAATTCTTTTAACATTCTCTGCTTGCGAAGCAAGTGTAGGATTAGCTATCTTAGTTGCTACCTCTCGCTCTCATGGTTCTGATAAATTACAAAACCTTAACCTTCTCCAATGTTAAAAATCCTAATCCCAACAATTATATTATTTCCCACTACCTGATTTTCTCACAAAAAATGACTATGAACCACCACCTCCACCCATAGTTTCCTCATCTCTACAACAAGCCTACTTTGATTTAAATGAAACATAGACATTGGCTGGGACTTCTCTAACCAATATCTAGCTATTGATCCTCTTTCCGCTCCACTACTTATCCTAACATGCTGACTCCTTCCATTAATAATTCTAGCTAGCCAAAACCACATTTCCTCAGAACCCATAACCCGCCAACGAACCTATATTTCTCTTTTAATTTCCCTACAACTCTTTCTTATCATAGCATTTTCCGCAACAGAAATAATTCTATTTTATATTATATTTGAAGCTACACTTATCCCAACACTTATTATTATTACACGATGAGGTAACCAAACAGAACGCTTAAATGCAGGAACTTATTTCTTATTCTATACCCTAATTGGATCCCTCCCCCTACTCATTTCCCTATTATTTTTACAAAATAACCTAGGCACCCTTTCAATATTTATTATTCAACACCCCCAAACCATTAACATCTGTTCATGAACAAATAAATTCTGATGAACCGCTTGCATTATAGCCTTTCTCGTCAAAATACCTCTTTATGGTGTCCATCTTTGATTACCTAAAGCTCATGTCGAAGCCCCAATTGCTGGTTCAATAATTCTAGCTGCAGTACTATTAAAACTAGGAGGCTATGGAATAATACGCATCATCATTATACTAAACCCCAACACCAAAGAAATAATTTATCCTTTCTTAATTCTAGCTATCTGAGGCATTGTTATAACTAGTTCCATCTGCTTACGACAAACAGACCTAAAATCCTTAATCGCTTACTCCTCAGTTAGCCACATAGGACTCGTCGCAGCAGCTATTCTCATTCAAACCCCATGAAGTTTCGCAGGAGCAACGATACTAATAATTGCACATGGATTAATCTCTTCCGCCCTGTTTTGCTTAGCTAATACAAATTATGAACGTACCCATAGTCGAACCCTACTTCTAACCCGAGGTACCCAAATTATTCTTCCACTTATAACAACCTGATGATTTCTCACGAACCTAGCCAACCTCGCACTACCTCCATTTCCTAATCTTATAGGAGAAATCCTTATCATTACATCATTATTTAACTGATCTAACTGAACCTTAATCTTAACAGGAACCGGAATATTAATCACAGCATCCTACTCCTTATATATATTTCTTATAACTCAACGAGGACCTACACCCAACCACCTTTCACTTAATCCTTCTTATACACGAGAACACCTTCTTCTTAGCCTTCATATTATCCCCGTATCACTATTAATCCTTAAACCAGAACTTATTTGAGGTTGAACATTCTGTATTTATAGTTTAATTAAAACATTAGATTGTGGTTCTAAAAATAAAAGTTAAAATCTCTTTATTTACCGAGAGAGGTCCGGGACACGAAAATCTGCTAATTTTTCTTATCATGGTTCAAACCCATGACTCACTCGGCCCTTGAAAGATAATAGTAATCTATTGGTCTTAGGAACCAAATACTCTTGGTGCAACTCCAAGCAAGAGCTATGAACATTATCTTCAACTCGTCCTTTTTATTAATCTTTATTATCCTTATCTTACCCCTAATTTCCTCCCTCTCACCAAAAGAACTTAAACCAAACTGATCATCTTTATACGTAAAAACCGCTGTAAAAATCTCTTTTTTTATTAGCCTAATTCCCTTACTTATTTTTCTCGACCAAGGTTTAGAATCAATTATTACCAACTGAAATTGAATAAACTTAGGGCCGTTCGATATTAACATAAGCTTTAAATTTGACCTCTATTCAATTATCTTTACACCCGTAGCCTTATATGTCACTTGATCCATTCTCGAATTTGCCCTCTGATATATATATTCTGACCCAAACATTAATCGCTTCTTCAAATATCTTCTATTGTTTTTAATTTCAATAATTATTCTAGTTACTGCCAACAACATATTTCAACTATTTATTGGTTGAGAAGGGGTTGGAATTATATCCTTCTTACTTATTGGTTGATGATATAGCCGAACAGACGCTAACACAGCAGCACTACAGGCCGTTATTTATAATCGAATTGGTGATATTGGATTAATTCTAAGCATAACATGATTAGCTACTAATCTTAACACATGAGAAATTCACCAACTCTTCATTTTATCAAAAAACCAAAACCTAACACTACCTCTTTTTGGTCTCGTATTAGCTGCAGCCGGAAAATCCGCACAATTTGGTTTACACCCTTGATTACCCTCAGCTATAGAAGGCCCCACACCAGTATCAGCATTACTCCACTCTAGTACTATAGTTGTAGCAGGCATTTTCCTCTTAATTCGCCTTCACCCTCTTATCCAAGACAACAACCTCATCCTAACAACCTGCTTATGTTTAGGAGCACTTACCACCCTCTTCACAGCTGTATGTGCTTTAACCCAAAACGATATCAAAAAAATTATTGCTTTCTCAACATCAAGCCAACTCGGACTAATAATAGTTACTATTGGTCTTAATCAACCCCAACTAGCCTTCCTCCATATTTGTACACATGCTTTCTTCAAAGCAATACTTTTCCTTTGCTCAGGCTCTATCATTCATAGTCTTAATGATGAACAAGACATTCGAAAAATAGGAGGTCTCCACAAACTCTTACCTTTCACCTCAACCTCCTTAATGATTGGTAGCTTGGCCTTAACAGGCATACCCTTCTTATCAGGCTTCTTCTCAAAAGATGCTATTATTGAATCCATAAACACTTCCCACTTAAACGCCTGAGCCCTAATCCTCACCCTCGTAGCAACATCATTCACAGCCATCTATAGTCTTCGTCTCATCTTCTTCGTTTTAATAAAACACCCCCGATTCAACCCCCTCTCCCCAATCAATGAAAATAATCTATTAGTAACTAAACCCATCAAACGTCTTGCTTACGGAAGCATTATTACCGGTCTTATTATTACCCTTAATCTTACCCCAACAAAAACCCAAATCATAACTATAACCCCCCTGCTCAAACTATCTGCTCTCTTAATCACAATTATAGGTCTTCTCCTAGCCCTAGAGCTTACCAACCTTACTAACTCCTTCTTTAAAATTAATCCTACACTTTACCCCCACCATTTCTCTAATATACTAGGTTATTATCCCCCAACCATACATCGACTCCTTCCAAAAATTAGCCTAAACTGAGCCCAACATATCTCTATACACCTAATTGATCAGGCCTGAAATGAAAAAATTGGGCCTAAAAGCAACCTCATTCAACAAACACCCCTTATTAAAATATCTACTAAACCCCAACAAGGCTATATTAAAATTTACCTAATACTCCTTTTTTTAACATTAACTTTAACTACTTTAATCATTACCTTCTAACTACTCGTAAAGCACCCCAAGATAAACCCCGAGTTAATTCTAATACCACAAATAAAACCAATAATAATACTCAACCACTTAAAACTAATATATAACCCCCATCAGAATACAATAAAGCAACTCCTCAAAAATCCCCTCGCACCATATCTAAATCACTCATTTCCTCTACCCCAGTCCAATATAAGTCTAATTCCTCAACCATACAATATTTTCCAACCATAACAAGCCCTACCAAATAAAAAATAATATATACCAACACTGACCAATCTCCTCAAGTCTCCGGATAAGGCTCGGCAGCAAGAGCTGCCGTATAAGCAAAAACCACCAACATTCCCCCTAAATAAATTAAAAATAATACTAATGATATAAAAGACCCACCGTATCCAACCAATAAACCACACCCAACCCCTGCAGCAACAACCAAACCTAAAGCAGCATAATAAGGAGAAGGATTAGATGCCACCCCTATTAAACCTAAAATTAAACCAATTATTATCACAAACATAAAATATATCATCATCCTTATCCGGACTTTAACCAGAACCAATAACTTGAAAAACTATCGTTGTTTATTCAACTATAAGAATTAATGGCCATTAATACTCGAAAAACCCACCCACTCCTAAAAATCATAAACCATGCTTTAGTAGACCTCCCCGCCCCATCTAATATTTCACTATGATGAAATTTTGGCTCACTTTTAGGCTTATGTTTATTAATTCAAATCCTTACAGGACTCTTCTTAGCTATACACTACATTGCAGATATCTCCATAGCTTTCTCCTCAGTTGTACACATCTGTCGCGACGTTAATTACGGCTGACTTATTCGTAATACTCACGCTAACGGAGCCTCATTATTCTTTATCTGCATTTATCTCCACATTGCCCGAGGTTTATATTATGGTTCATATCTTTATAAAGAAACATGAAACATTGGCGTAATTATTCTATTCTTACTAATAGCAACCGCGTTCGTCGGTTATGTTCTCCCATGAGGACAAATATCCTTCTGAGGAGCTACAGTTATTACTAACCTCTTATCCGCATTTCCCTATATTGGAGACATATTAGTACAATGAATTTGAGGGGGCTTCTCAGTAGATAACGCCACCCTTACACGCTTCTTTGCATTCCACTTCCTACTCCCATTCCTAATCCTAACCTTAACAGCTATTCACCTACTATTTCTCCATGAAACTGGCTCTAATAATCCCCTAGGTATTAATTCTGATGCAGATAAAATCCCATTTCACCCATACTTCTCCTATAAAGACCTCCTAGGTTTTTTCGTTATAATATTCCTCCTAACTATATTAACCTTATTTCTACCCAATCTCTTAGGAGATGCTGAAAACTTCATTCCAGCAAACCCACTTGTTACCCCACCACATATTAAACCCGAATGATATTTCTTATTCGCCTATGCAATTCTACGCTCCATTCCTAATAAACTAGGAGGAGTACTAGCTCTCCTATTTTCCATCTTCATTCTCATGTTAGTTCCCTTACTTCACACTTCTAAACAACGAAGTAACGTCTTCCGACCCTTAACTCAAACCTTTTTCTGGTTTCTCGTAGCTAACTCAATTATCTTAACTTGAATTGGAGGACTACCCGTAGAACAACCATTTATTATAATAGGACAAATTGCTTCAATCTCCTACTTTTCCTTATTCCTTATTATTATACCACTAACTAGCTGATACGAAAATAAAATCCTCAGCTTAAACTAGTATTGGTAGCTTAACTTAAAAGCGTCGACCTTGTAAGTCGAAGATTGGGGGTGTAAACCCCTCCCAAAACACATCAGGGGAAGGAGGGTCAAACTCCTGCCCTTGGCTCCCAAAGCCAAGATTCTGCCTAAACTGCCCCCTGATCACTGTTATAGTGTATAAAAACCGAGTTGAAAAATTTCGGTTTTTGTTAGTCAGAATGACATATTAATGACTTAGCCCACATACCCTAATATACCACATACTACCCTCATTCCATAATAACTATAACAGATAATCCCCTATCATATAACATATATTATGTATAATACTCATTAATCGACATTCCCCTATATCATTACATTCTATGTATAATCCACATTAATCTACTGTCAGCTATTTCATTTCATAATATTATTTAACCCTCATTAACTTATAATCAGTAATTTCATAGCACCACATTTTTCATTTCACCCTATTTTACTTAGTATTATTTAATGCCGTTGGTAAGAAATCACCATTAATCTCCTGAATGGTTATTAGTGTACGGTTTGTGGTACATTACTCCTTAATCCCCTAATATTGATCAAACCTGACATTTGGTTGGATTAAGCTACATATAATCCTTGATCGCGTCAAAAATGTCAGTCCTCTAGTTCCCTTTAATGACACTTCAAACTCTTAATCGTATCAAGATTTACTGTCCTCCCTGCTTTTTTTTTTCGGTATGAAGCAAATCGCTATGCCCTAGGAGGGCTGATCCGGTTCATTAAAGTAAACTTGAACTATCCTCGACATATCTTATTAAACCTCATTACTCATCATTCAAGAGATTAGATTGTCAAGCTCACCATCAGTGAAAGGAATAGAGAATATCAAATTATAAGAGGCCAGTTTGGTTTTTTTGATTAATGAAGCAAACGAGTAAAAAAAACACTGTCATTAACCCCCTCGGAAAGAAACATCCCATAATAGTGCGTGTAAAGAGCATTTCATTATTCTAATACATTCTTCAATATATCTGACATAAATCATATGATATTAGACTCGCCCCGAGTTTTGGAAAAAAAAATCGAACCTTTTTAAAAAAAAAGTTTTTTCGGTAAAAACCCCCCTCCCCCTTAATATACACGGTTGTCTCGAAAAACCCCAAAAACGAGGGCCAATGTATATCTTTTCACAGAACTGTAGTGATAATTTCTGTATATATATTGTAACAATGTGAT